CCCGCTAACCCGAGTGAACATTCAAATATCTGTCCCACATTCATTCGTGAGGGGACTCCCAATGGGTTGAATACCATATCAACGGGCGTTCCATCTTGCAAATAGGGCATATCTTGTCTAGACAAAATTTTAGAAATTATACCTTTATTCCCATGCCTTCCAGCTATCTTATCCCCCACTTTGATTTCACGTTTATGTGAAATATATACACGAATCCTTTCTTGATTATAATTGGAACCCCCCTTTCTACGGATCCATCTCACATCAATAACTCGGCCCCTTCCACCTATAGGTAGTCTTAGCGAAGTTTCTTTTGAAGTGGATACCTGAATGCCAAGTATAGCTCGTAATAATCTATCCTCTGGGGCATATGATGATTCATTCGCTGTCTGAGGTGTTAATTTACCTACTAAGATATCACCTGTTTCTATCCAAGATCCCAGCATAACAATTCCATTTCTGTCTAAATTTCGGAGTAAATGAGCCTCTAAATGCGGAATCTCCTTAGTTATTCTTTCAGGACCTTGGCTTGTTACATGAGTCTGAATTTCATATTTCCGGATGTGAAAAGAAGTATAAATATCTTCATAAATCAGACGTTCACTAATTAGTACTGCGTCTTCAAAATTGTAACCTTCCCATGGCATATAAGCTACTAATACATTTTTTCCTAAAGCGAGTTCCCCACCAGCTGTGGCCGCACCACCCGCTAGAATTTGTCCCTTTTTAATATATTTACCCCGCCGAACCTGAGTTTTTTGATGCATAAAAGTATTCTTGTTGGAACGTTGATACATAACTAATGGAATGCTTAGAGTATCCCCATTACTTGAGAAAACGATCTTGTGAGTATCAGTATAAATGATTTTTCCCTTGTGTTCGGCTATAGCTGAAATACCCGAATCTAGAGCCGTTTGGCCTTCCAACCCAGTTCCAACAATGCACTTTTCGGAACGAGAAAGGGGAACTGCTTGGCGCTGCATATTAGAACTCATTAAAGCTCGATTCGCATCATTATGCTCGATAAAAGGAATGAGGGAAGCTCCAATAGAAAAATATTGGAAAGGAAAAATGCTTCTAAGATGAATCTCTTCCCATGCAATAGTCAGGAATTCTTGACGATATCGAGCCGGAACAACCTGTTGTTCTTGAATACCCCGATTCAAGGCCAAAGAATTTCCTGCTGCTACCATATAATATTCATCTCTATTTGGTGATAAATAAACCATCTGTGCCTCTTTTGATCTCTCAGATAATTCATAAAAAGGACTCTCTATAGATCCCCAATAACCAACCTTAACATGAGTAGCTAATGATCCAATAAGTCCAACATTGATTCCTTCGGACGTGTCAATTGGGCAAATACGTCCATAGTGACTCGGGTGGATATCTCGTATCCGAAAACTAGCAGTTCGCCCCGTCAATCCCCCAGGACCCAAATAACTCCATTTTCGCCCATGAACAATTTGTGTCAACGGATTAGTTCGATCCAAAACTTGAGATAAAGGGTGTAGGCCAAAAAACGATTCATAAGTAGTTGTTAATGAAGTTGAAGTTACCAAATTTTGAGGAGTCGGTATCAATTTATGCCTGATTGCTCCACATATAGTTCCTCGAACCGCATTTTCTAAACGAACAAGAGCCAATCCGAATTGATCCTGTAATAGATCTGCGACAGAACGAATACGTTTATTTTTCAAGTGATTCATATCGTCAAGTATACCCATTCCAAATTTCATTTCAATCAAATGATCCACAGCAGCCAATAGATCTTGTGGTAACAAAAATGTATTGTTTTGGGGTATATCAAGATTCAGTCTCCGGTTTATATTTCGTCGACCAATCTTTCCTAATTCACATCTTTGGTAAAAAAATTTCTTTTGTAATTCCTTGCATAAGGACTCAGAAAATACCGGATCTCCCCCTACCCCTACACAAGCAAATTGTTGATAAAACTCCAGAATAGCATTTTCTTTTGACCCAATCTTTTTTTTCTCTTTTTCATTCGGGAAAGACAAGAAAATCTCAGGGTAACAAACATTATCTAGAATTTCTCTTATATTCGAACCCATAGCTGATGATAGAACTAGAATAGATATTTTTTGTTTTCTACTTACACGGGCCCATATCCTTGCTTTTCTGTCAATTTCTAATTCTGACCTTCCCCCCCAATCCGATATTATAGTACTGGTATAGACAGAAATTCCGTTATGTTCCAATTCTGAACGGTAGTAAATACCAGGACTTTGCAATATTTGGTTGATCACAATTCGGTATATTCCATTTACTATAGAGGTTCCAAAAGAATTCATTATAGGGATGTTCCCAATAAAAACTGTTTGTTCTTGCATATTTCTATCGGTTTTCCAAATTAAGACCGCGGGTACATATAATTCAGAAGAATATGTGAGTGATTCATATACAGCATCTCTTTCTTTTATCAAGGGCTCTACCAATTGATATGTTTCCACAAATAAATTAAATTCAATTTCTTGATCTCTATCTTCAATTTTTGGAAACTTATGAAATTCTTCCGCCAAGCCCTGATTAATGAACCTAAAAAATCCCTCAAATTGTATCTGACTAAATCCAGGTATTGTGGACATTCCTTCATTTCCATTCTGGAGCATCTTAATCTGAAGTTTCCTCTTTATTGAAAAAATCCCATTATTGGCTTAGTTCACTATTCATCGAACCATACCGATCGATCTAGCAATGATGGAATGGGTATTCTGTTTACTGAATCACATAAAATTTTAGCCAACTCTATCCATATATATCATACGTATGAACGGAAGCAAGACAGAGAAATGGAGGGCATTTTTTACGCAAGTTCGAATTTTAGCCAGGTACAAATAGAAAGAAATTAAAATTGATAAAGCATTCCTGGGAAAAAATTCTGTCACTTAGGTTGACGGAGTCTTTTATCGGTATCGGATAAGAAAATTGATCCAATTTCTACCCAATTCTTTTATTATGATATTACGATCAGGGTACAAAAAATAAAAAATAAATGAATTTGGGAATCAATCTGCTCTCTATGAATGATATAAAAACAGAAGAATCAGGAATAGCATAGAGTTTAACTATTTTTAGCACAAACGCTCAAAAAGTAATTCGCAAATCTTTTTTGGTAGTAGAATTTATAAAATACAATTGAATTGCGTACGTAATACTCATAGGAGTAATCTTTAGGAAGTACATACCGGCACATGCCGATATAGCTATCCATATATCGCATCTTTTCTCATAATTGAACTTGGTGCAACATAGGTCAAGTCGCACTCGATCAAAAATCATAATCATAATGTCTATTTTCTATTCATTCGGTATCCACGTATAAAAATTCCAGCTCTGTAGTTTACACTGTTCTGGGGTTTACATATACACATATAATATTATAATTAATATTAAAATATTAATATTTAGAATAGAAAATATAATAAATATAATATTCTAATATTATAATATTATATAATATTAGAATATTATAATTAATTATAATTAATTATAATTGTAATTGATAATAATTAGTCGTAAATCAATTGGATTTTTCATCCATTAAGGGAATACAAATGGAATTTGGCGACATGGCCAAGTGGTAAGGCGGGGGACTGCAAATCCTTTATCCCCAGTTCAAATCTGGGTGTCGCCTGATCAACAAAAAAAGACTTGGAAGTTTTTAATCCTGCTGATCGAACTTGACAAATTCTTGCCCCGCAAAAGCATAGGCAAGGGACTAGATCTGTCGATACTTGATTTTGAGAACCCGTAGGTCCTATAAAAGACTGTCATCTTTTTTATAAAAATTTATAAAAATCTGGTTTCTGAGTGTGGCTCAAACAGATACCAATAAATCTGAAGCAATCCAATGTTATTAATGCATTGGTTTGGGCTATTCTGAATTGAACCAAATAAAAGAAATAATGATAATTCATTCTATTCTGGGCATCAGAACTATGAAAATAAGAAGTCGTAAATCTTGGTATCCAAGGATTCCTAAGAGACACTCCATTTTGGTTCCTAAGGTTAAAGATGTGGAAAGAACTGAGCGAGGATACTTTGTATCCAAACTCAGGATAGGCTCTGAGTGCTCAGAAATGAAATCAAAATGGTTATTCTTCTTTTCTTATTTTTTTTTTTTCTTCTATTTCATTATCTATCTTATATATCTTATATATACTTATATATATATATATATAATATATAATATATAATTTATATAATTATAATATAATAAATATATAATATAATAAATATAAATAATATAATAAATATTTTTTAATATATTTTATATATTTTTTATATTTTATATTTAATTTTCTATTTTAATTTTAATTTTTAATATTATAAATATTATTATTATAAATATTATATATTAATATTATTATATTATTATTATATATTAAATATTAATATTATTATTAATTATATATTTAATTATATTTTAATTATTAATTATATATATATATATATTTTTTTTTTTTATTATTTCCAATTTTCCAATTCTTTCAATTTCAATAGAATCTATTGACTAAGAAATAAAGGACCTTTTTACGAGTGGATTCGTAAAATTGTTTCATCACTAGCCGTAAGTAAGAATCCTATTTTGACTCTGCACCATTGATTCCACTATAATTATGAATTAATAATGGAATAAATACTTCATTTCATAGAGATAAGGGACATCATTCACATGGATATAGTAAGTCTCGCTTGGGCTGCTTTAATGGTAGTATTTACATTTTCTCTTTCACTTGTAGTATGGGGAAGGAGTGGGCTTTAGAGCTAGGAATATTAATATTACTAATTTAGTACTTTACTGAATAATATAATTCTATCAATTGTGATCGTTTTGCCAAAGCTGAAAAAAAAAATACCTTGACTTAGTTTAGTTTATCTATATTCGTTTAATTCTAAATATTAGTAAATATTATAATTAGATAATTATATATTTTTTATATTATTATATTTTTTATATTATTATTTATTATATTTAT